TCTCGTGGAGAATGGTAGGATATATGAAATTCCAATGACCGTTGGATATGATTCGATCAGGTTCTGAATAATCAAGAACCCCCCCCTTTTTACCGTAAGGATTCGAACTAAACAATTTGTGTCTCACTTGATCATTAGTCACGGAGAGGTCAGAAATAGATCTCCGTTCAACAGAATGAACATTCATTTGATCTTGATCCTTGTGGAGCGAAAAAGGCACTATACTGGATCTGCACAGAGCTCCTGATAATATCCATAAATGACTTGTTTTGGGTAAGAGATGAACATTACCATATTTATATTCAGGTGCATGGTACACATCGGTACTCCAGTGCATTTCTCCCTCTGAGTCAGAATAAATATGTTTTCGAACTTTCTCTTTAACTTTATTAAAATTGAAAGTGGATGTTCCAGCGCGAATCTCCGCAATCACTTGTTCTGATTCTACATATTGATCATTTTGAACTAAAAGAAAACTTTTGGGTGGAATATTCACATTATGTAGAATATCGTGACTCTCAATAGTTACATACAGGTCTATATAACATAGAAAAGCAGGATGCCCATGACGTGTACGTGTGGGATGAACCAAATCCTCATTGAATTTGATTTTTCCCTTAAAAGGGGCTCGTACATGTTCTGCAGTACCACCTGTGAATACTCCACCGGTATGAAAAGTTCTTAATGTTAGTTGAGTCCCCGGCTCGCCGATTGATTGACCCGCAATAATACCTACTGCTTCTCCTAATTCGACCAGGTCGCCATGAGTGGGACTCTGACCATAACATAATCGACAGATCCAAGATATACTCCTGCAAAGAAAGGGGGTTCGAATATATATTGGTTGTGTTCGAAAGGTTATGAATCGAGTGACAAGTCCAACCCCAATATCTTTATTTTGAGCGGCAATGCAACGTGGGCCCATATATATATTGTATGCTAATACACGACCAATTAGTGTTTGGACCCAAATTCTTTCCGTCATCCCATTTCTAGGACTCACGGAAATGCCTCGGGTAGTGCCACAATCTGTTCTACGTACAACAATGTGTTGAACTACTTCAACAAGTCTACGCGTGAGGTATCCAGCATCTGATGTTCGTACAGCAGTATCCACAACTCCTTTGCGGGCTCCGTAGCAGGAAATGATATATTCCGTTAAAGAAAGTCCTTCGCGTAAATTGCTTTGAATCGGTAAATCAATCATTTGTCCTTGGGGATCCGACATTAATCCTCTCATACCTACTAATTGGTGTACCTGAGATGCATTTCCTCTAGCTCCCGAAAAGGACATTATATGGACTGAATTAGAAGGATCAGTCATCCTAAAATTAGGATGCATTTCTTGTCTCAAATATTCACTTGTAGCATACCATATCTCAATGGATTGGCGTAATTTTTCTACTGTGTGTACATTCCCATAATGATGGTGCTTTTCTAAAATGAAACTTTGTTGTTCAGCATCTTGGACTAGCCACCCCTTAGAAGGTACTGTTAAAAGATCATCAATTCCTAATGAAATGGATGTAGCCGTGGCTTGCTGGAAACCCAGAGTCTTTACTTGATCCAGGGTGTGCGATGTATATGCCATTCCGAAGTGATCTATTAATCTGCTAATAAGTCGTTTCATGGCAGACCCATCTATCGCTTTATTGTAAAAGAACAGATCAGCCCATTCTGCCATAAGTACTTCTCTATTCCGCTGAGTAGGATTCGCCAATGGGTTTGAGTCAGTGATTCGAAGACCTCCTTTACTGGATCTCGATTCATGTAGAAATTAAGGAATTATGATTCCAGTTGAACCGGAGAGATCCAAATTCCCGCGGTATTACATAATTCCTTAGCTTAGGTACCGTATGAGTAGGCCTGACAAAACCCCTGTATGGCTTCTTCTATTTCTCGAGAAAAAGAAATATGACCAACAGTGGTTCGGGTGTATATACAAAGGGTTTGTTTTTTTATACGTCTTACTATTAGATAGTGCCCATAAATTTCATGATAGGTACCCAAAGATTCATATTGAACTTCGACAGGAACTTCTCTTGAGGCAATGACACGTTGATCTAGTCGCCACCGAAGCCACAAAGGACTATCTAAATTGATTCGTTTCTGCTGATAAACTATAAGTACATCATAGGAACTACAAAAATAGGGCTCTTTCTCTTTCGTAGTATATTTATACTTATAATCATTAACTGTTTCATTTTGATAGTTTATGCGATTCCATGGATTATACCTATTTGCACAAATACCTCGACGATTCCCGATCGTTAATACATAGAGTCCAATAAGCATATCTTGGGTTGGTACCGAAATGGGATCTCCAATAGCCGGAGAAAAGAGATTCATATGAGAAAACATAAGTAAACGAGCCTCCGCTTGCGCTTCCAAAGATAAAGGTACATGAACAGCCATTTGATCCCCATCAAAGTCTGCATTGAATCCTTTACGAACTAATGGATGTAAACAAATAGCACGTCCACCCCCTAAAATGGGCTGG